TCAGAGGACTAATTGGGACTAGGGTCTCGAATTTATTAATAGAAGTATCTATTAGAAATGAATTCTCTAGTATTTGAATCCTTACCACCGAAGTGTTTAGTCGTACACTTGAAAGATAGCCCAGAAAATATAAGGAATGATTGTATAATTGGTTTATATGGATCCTGTCCGGTAGAGACCACAAGTAAAAATAACATTGCCAAAAATGGACAAGGTGAGATTTCCATTTCTTCATCAGAAGATGAGTCCCCTTTGAAGCCAGAATGGATTTTCCTTGATATCTGACATAATGCATGAAGGGGTCCTTGAACAACCATAGGGTCTTCTGAAAATCATTACGAAGCACTACTACAAGATGTTCTATTTTTCCATAGAAATGTGTTCGCTCAAGAAAAGTTCCAGAGGATGTTGATCGTAAATGAGAAGATTGTTTACGGAGAAACACTAATACGGATTCACATTCATATACATGAGAATTATATAGTAACAAAAAGAATCTTTGATTCTCTTTTTTCAAAAGAGAAATGGATTTCTTTGGAGTAATGAGACTATTCGAATTACGATACTCGTGGAGAAAGAATCGCAATAAATGCAAAGAGGGGGCATCTTGTATCCAGCAGTGAAGGGTTTGAACCAAGATTTCCAGATGGATGGGATGAGGTATTAGTATATCTGACACATGATTTAAATGTGATAATTTGTCCTCGAAAAAGGGAAATATTGAATGAATAGATCGTAAATTATGAGATTTTGCTATTTCTTTTTCTTCTAGGGAAGATACTAATCGCAGCGAGAATGGAATTTCCATAATGACTGCAAAACCCTCTGATACCATTTGAAAATAAAAATTCTTGTTGTGCCCAACGAATCTATTTTCGTTGGAATCATTAACCGAAAGAATCAAATGATTCTGTTGATGCATTCGAGTAATTAAACGTTTCACAATTAGTGAACTGGATTTATTGTCATAACCGAAATTTTCCATAGATTCGTAAAAAATCGATCCATTTAAACCATGATCATGAGCAAGTGCGTAGATATACTCCTGAAATAGAAGCGGATATAGGAAGTGTTGTTGCCTAGATCTATCTATTTCTAAATATCCTTGTAATTCCTCCATTTGAAATTATACAAAGGCACGGGGGATTTCTTGGGTTATCAAATGATACATAGTGCGATACGGTCAGAACAGGGTATATAGTAAGAAAAGAATAGATACCCCGGAGACGGGGAGTCCAATGAACGGATCCTCTCTCTTTCCATCCAATTTGTTTGTGTTCGTTATAGTTACAAGAGATGGTTAGAAATCCTTTATTTTTGCAACCCGATCGCTCTTTTGACTTTGGAAGAAATTCTCTTTATCAGTATACCGTTTCTTCTACACATTCGTCTCCACTCCATAATAGAGAAAGAATAGTTAATAGTTAGGATTCATGAAAAAAAAAGGAATCGATGATCCACTCACAGGAGAACCCTTTCCCGCATCAGGCACTAATCTATTTTTAACGTCTAATTAGATCGGGTAATCATTCGAATTATGAACCGAGCTCGTTGCTTTTGGTTTCCTTATAATTGGAGCCATTGGGGCTCTATCCATTTATTCACTCGACCAAACTGTGAATTGATTTGGTACCGTTCCAAGAATCAAAACAAGATTTTCTACCGACCCAGGAAGTATTCTCAGAGTTCTCCATTGATACGACATGCTGTTTTTTCCATTCATTCCCTTTCAGGATCAGTCGTGGTCTTACAAACCATACCAATGGTATGGACGAATCTGTTGCTTCATCCAAATGTGTAAAAGATCCTAGCCGCACTTAAAAGCCGAGTACTCTACCGTTGAGTTAGCAACCCGTATAAATATGGTGTGTAGATACGATCGGAATAAAAAAAAAAAAAATAAATAAAGAGATTGGATTGCCCTACCCCATCAAAACATTGAACTAGCAACAAATCTAAAAGAAACATTTGATGATCAATTATGAACATCAAAATGTTCAGATCAGATTCAAATACAACGGATTCACGGATAAATATAGATAGATGTAAAAATTTGTGGACCCTCCTGTTTTGATCATTTTTTTTTTCATTATCTTAAGAAGATACTTCTTGTGTCACAGCGAATCCGGCGAACCTAGTGAAGTAAAGAAACAAACTTATGGGACGTAGATAAATAGATCTATTTATCCACGATCGAATTATATTTGATCGATACACCATTGTCAATATAAATTGAATTTTGAGAAAAAAAAATGAAATAAAGAAAATAAAGACTTGTGTTGGATTGGCACTACATAGATAAGAAATGAAGTGTGTGGGGGGGAATAAATAAAGAAGAAGTAGGAAAAAAATATCTGGTTTTCAATAGAAGTACAAACAATAGCAAGATTGATCCCTTATTTATTCGTAGAGTCCCAACGAAAACCATCTGATTGATGGCAATCCCCTCAATTGCCAGTTATTTCACTCAATCTTTTTTTTCTATTTCATAAATTTTATTTCGTTTGATTAATTCGAAGTTCCTTAAATACTTCCGCCTTCTTTGAAATATCGTGAACAGTTCCTGTAGGTTGAGCGCCTTTTTCAAGGAAATATAGAATAGCAGGAACATTTGAATAAGTTTGGTTCTTTATCGGATCGTAAAAACCCACTTTACGAAGATCTCTTCCTTCTCTTCGGGATCGAACATCAATTGCAACGATTCGATAGATGGCTCATTGGGATAGATATAGATGAACAATGCCCCCCCTAGAAACGTATAGGAGGTTTTCTCCTCGTACGGCTCGAGAAAGAATGATTCGAATTTATGTATTGTATATAGTGACAAATGGATCCATAAAATCATCAATTAGATTAGGATTTGAGTCGTTTTTTTTTGGAAGGAATAAAAAAAAAAAAAAGAAATCTCATTCGTACTCATAACTCAAGTTGGGTAATTCTCAAAGAGCTCGAAGGGAAATCCTTAGACATTTATTGAGCCGTCTCTAACCTCTTTTGTTTGTCTCGTCTAGAATCGATTTTCCTTTCTCATTCTGATCTAGTTATTGAGACAATTGAAAGTGGCGTTTCCTTGTTCCGGTATCCTTTATCTTTGCTTTGAATCATTGGGTTTAGACATTACTTCGGTGATCCTTAATTGTTTCAAAATGGCAGCAACATACCTTTTGTTCTTTCTATTGAAGAATCATACAAATGGTTGATTCCCCTGTGATACACTTTTGATCGAAATAGTTTTACCAATTCCGACAAATTTTCCTTTTTTGCTTTTTTATTTGAAACTTGTTCGAATTTGCGATTTCTATATCGAAGATATACTTACGAAGTTGTTCCAACTTATTGACTGGCACTAACCCTAGATCCTTCCCTCTGATAAATGAATCAAGAATTTATGCTCGAGCTCCATCATGTACTATTTACAACCCCCCCCAATGGGGTCCTGGTGGCACAGAACAAACTATGTCGAGCCAAGAGCATCTTCATTGATATATAAAAAAATGGTGGATGCAAGAATCCACAGCCGATCATGTCCTTCAAGTCGCACGTTGCTTTCTACCACATCGTTTCAAACGAAGTTTTACCATAACATTCCTCTAATTTGGACCGGTATGGAATTGATTCAATATGGAATCATGAATAGTCATTGGCTCCATCGGTGCATAGTAGTCCATACTTTATTTTTATATATGTATGAATAGGTATTTCTATGGGGAAATCTCAGCAAAAAGCCAAATTAACCCATATTTTGTTATAGGAATGAAACACATTTATAAAAAACACGAAGAAATGAGTTGCTTAACACTTATTTATTTACATCTACATCTTCAACATATTGTTATATTGTTCGGGACGATCAATCATGAAAGATCCAATTCCAATTCTTTCTCGAACAACTAAACTAAAGACGAGTCTTTAATTCGATTACCAATACTGGAACAAAATAAAATGAGTCATTAACCAAATAAGCTATTCTAATGACCCGGAAAAGTCGCAAGTGACTCGATAGGATAGATTCACCAATCTCACACTTCTTCGAATAGCGAGGATTTATAAGGTAAGGAATCATAAAAAATAAAATGGTTTCAAGAATTTCCTACTTCGACATCATTATCATTACTATAAATAAGTTTTCCTGTAAAGACTGAATTTCATTTGATCTCTAAATCAATCAAATCAACAAGTCGGCACAATCACAACGAGTAACTAAAAAGTTTAGCAGATATCTCATTGATTAAAGAGACGCGAATTCGATCATCATAAGAGAAATCCATGTTTCTTTTCCAATTGAATCATCAATGATTTAAATCAGATGGATGGGTCGAGAAAAAAATCCAATTTAGTTGTTTTCATGGGGATGGATAGAAAAGAGCTCATGGAAGATAAGATTAAGGTCGCTATTCTTTCATCTGATTGAGAAAATCCAAATCGTAGGAGTATGACCTTTCCGTATCCATCAGATACACCGAACAATTGTCACCGGGGGTCATCGTGTATATTTAAGAGATCACAAATCTTTTTCACCGAAACCGAAATACCGGTGTCACTGAAATAGAACAATAAAACTACATATGGGCATGGTTCATTTTCTACGGATTTTGCTTTATTTCAGGTTCAGAAATTTTTCCATTTCCATAAAGATAAACTAAAGTGAATGGAATCTATGAATCCCCCCCCCCATCGTTACATTGATTTCCAATTATTCATTGGAGCCTGATGCAAAATAAAAGCAATTAAGTCCAAAGAAAATACATCTGTTCCGTATTGAACTTTATTGTTTGTTAATGAGATCCAGATGACACAGATATTGATTGAAATTGATACCTTCCTTTGCTAATTAACTCGTATCTACACGAATTCTATGGGGATCATGAATCATACTCAAAGCCAATCAAAAAAAGATCCTCTTATGGGATGCTATACCATCTTGTATAGGTACAAAGTCGAATGGGTCCAGATTAATTCGTTGTTTCTATTTTATTTTTATTTTGACCCACCCCAGTCTTAGGAGCTTTAATCCCAGTGATGGAATTAGTACCAAGAACTCCTCCTGTTTAGAATTCAGGATCCACATAAAATTAGTCATTTACCCCTATTTACTTTACCTTTCTTCCGCATGTCGACTCAGAATGCATCATGTGGGAATCCAAATTTGATAAATAGGGGGCATAAAGTTTCTCTAAATGACTAACTAACTTCAATATGAATATGAGCGGGGGGGAGACGGGCATACGCTGAATGGCCACCCAATCTTTTTTTTTTTTGAATGGAACTTTGATCTTTGTTCCCATCCTACCTATATCAAAAAGATATTTATTTCCATCCACGTGTCATTGACACTCGATTCTGTTTTTGTTTGTGAGAAACAGAAACAGGATGGAAAGGTAGGATATGATTCTTCTCTGAATCATTAGAAATCAGAAAGAAAGATTGGATCACATTGTATCCAACATTACACTCTTAAACAGAGGATTGTTAAAGAAAAGAGCACAATCTTTGTTCTGATAGAATCGGTCTGGGACGGAAGGATTCGAACCTCCGAGTAACGGGACCAAAACCCGTTGCCTTACCGCTTGGCCACGCCCCATTGAGATTTCTATTTGACACTAATAACACTAATATGGATATTGGTTGTTCGTCAATTCCAGCCCAAATATCTATGGAATAGGTTGTTGCTAGGATTCGACACGTGTAGATGTAGAATCAAAAGAAATCCATTGATCATTATCTATAATTCAATTAAGATATTGTATGAAAGTATGATTCCTTCTATTCTCATTTGAGAATTGAAGGATTTTTGATTGGGGGAGTTCAAAGAAAAAGAAGGATTTTTTGTTTGGCCTATCTTCATTTTTCCCCAACTCACTAATAATGAAATTCTCCACAAGAGCGAAATTTTTGTTATGCTTAATATCTTTAGTTTGATCTGTATCTGTATTAATTCTGCCCTTCATTCGAGTAGCTTTTTCTTCGCCAAATTACCCGAGGCTTATGCTTTTTTCAATCCAATCGTAGATGTTATGCCAGTCATACCTGTACTCTTTTTTCTCTTAGCCCTTGTTTGGCAAGCTGCTGTAAGTTTTCGATGAGATCTTTAATACTGTCCTAGAAACATTCATGATTGATTCGCTAAAAAAGGAAGAATTCTATTCTAACAATTGATAAGATCAGATAAGTCTTACATTATGAACTCTCGATTCAAACATTGAAATTCTTTTGGATAGCCGCGATGAATCTGGATCACCTCATTTTCTCATTCTGACTTTCCGGAGGTCAAAGACCTTATGTATGGTCCCTCACAATATCTAATTGTGGGTATGAAAGATCATTTTGGTAACGAAGGAATCAGAATCTTATTACAAATGAATTCCTGCAAATTCCTTTCTTTTCTAGAAACCACTCCATTTCTTGGTGTCAAAATGGGATATGTGGTACAAAAATAGAGAATCTATTCCCTTATTTCCCCCAAAAATGATCTTGGAGATTGTGTAATGCTTACTCTCAAACTCTTCGTTTACACAGTAGTGATATTCTTTGTTTCTCTCTTCATCTTCGGATTCCTATCTAATGATCCAGGACGTAATCCTGGACGCGAGGAATAAAATAAAAAAATCAGAAGTTTTTCGTTGCTTGATTTCTGAATTTTCTTATGATTTTCTCTATTCCATACATTTAACTAAGATAACAAGGGCTCGAGATTTTTTCGAATTCGAAAGATAACTCTCAAGTGATCAGAGGGAACGGAGAGAGAGGGATTCGAACCCTCGGTACGAATAACTCGTACAACGGATTAGCAATCCGTCGCTTTAGTCCACTCAGCCATCTCTCCCAATTACAAAAGGATAATTCATATGTGACGCGTGAAGTAAAGATTGATAAAAGTCTTTCTTTATCTTTCTTTTCTTTATTCTATATATATACGAATTTTATCAGCAATTGCATTTAGATAAGGATTCGAAACAGATATCTCCAATAGAAAGAGTACCTCTTTGATTTCGTACGAAAGGTTCTTTTATTCCCCCGGCCTGGCCAGTACCTATACCTAGCCAGGCCATTCCTTGTTTTGTTCCAATGAATCATAGATCAAATGATTTATCTGATTTGAAAACGAAAATACTTGTTATTGAAGCAGCAAGAAGGGCTATTTCCATTCCTATGACAGGAGTGTCATTTCTTATTATTCTTTGTTTTTCCTTTTATCGATTGACTTACTTTACTGGAATAAAAAAAAATGGAGCTATGGATTCTTGCACAATTCAACTTATTTTTATGTTCCGACTTCAATGACTCTTTCGGGCCGGGACTGTCAGTAACGATTCCCCCAGCAAAAGAAAAGATATAACTTGTTATTTAAATGAACCTTCTTCTCCTATTTCATTAAGTCCCCCGTCGGAACACGTCAGCACTCACTCCAATTTTCATGATTCTGATCCTATCTTGATTACGTCTCACTCCCTTGTTCGACAAATGGTCCATTCGTATACAATAATCATATTGTAGCGGGTA